ATTTAAGGTCATTTCTTCAATTTGCTCTCCCCTTCTAAGTTCATAGCTTTCGCGGTAGCTTCGTCGATGTTACCTACCAAATAAAAGGCCTGCTCGGGAAGACTGTCTAATTCCCCAGAAAGGATCAATCGAAACCCCCTAATTGTTTCGGTGAGACCAACATATTTCCCTGGAGAACCAGTAAAGACTTCTGCCACGAAGAAGGGTTGTGATAAGAAGCGTTCAATTTTTCGTGCTCTTGCTACAGTTAAACGATCTTCTTCGGATAATTCGTCCAACCCCAGGATAGCTATAATGTCCTGAAGTTCTTTGTAACGTTGTAAAGTTTCCTTAACTCTTTGAGCAGTTTCATAATGTTCCTCGCCAACGATCCGAGGTTGTAACATAGTTGACGTTGAATCTAAAGGATCGACTGCTGGATAAATACCTTTGGCAGCTAATCCTCTTGATAGTACGGTAGTAGCATCTAAATGTGCAAATGTCGTGGCAGGAGCAGGGTCGGTCAAATCATCTGCAGGTACATAAACTGCTTGGATCGAAGTTATAGACCCTTCTTTGGTGGAAGTAATTCTTTCTTGTAAAGAACCCATTTCGGTACTAAGGGTAGGTTGATAACCCACTGCAGAAGGCATTCTCCCTAATAAGGCAGATACTTCTGATCCCGCTTGAACGAAACGAAAGATATTGTCGATGAATAAAAGCACATCTTGTTCATTAATATCCCGGAAATATTCTGCCATGGTTAGTGCAGTCAAACCTACTCTCATACGAGCTCCTGGTGGTTCATTCATTTGACCATAGACTAGAGCTACTTTTGATTCTGCAATATTTTTTTCATTAATTACCCCAGATTCTTTCATTTCCATGTAGAGATCATTTCCTTCACGAGTACGTTCACCTACTCCACCAAATACGGATACGCCTCCATGAGCTTTGGCAATGTTGTTGATCAATTCCATGATAAGTACTGTTTTACCCACGCCGGCTCCCCCAAATAGTCCAATTTTTCCTCCACGGCGATACGGAGCTAAAAGATCCACCACTTTAATCCCTGTTTCAAAGATTGATAATTTCGTATCTAACTGTATAAAAGCAGGCGCAGATCTATGAATAGGCGATGTTGTACGAGTATCTACAGGACCTAAATTATCAACAGGCTCTCCAAGAACATTGAAAATTCGTCCGAGAGTAGCTCCGCCGACTGGAACACTTAGAGCAGCTCCTGTATCAATCACTTCCATTCCTCTCGTCAGACCATCTGTAGCACTCATAGCTACAGCTCTAACTCGATTATTTCCTAATAATTGTTGTACCTCACAAGTCACATTAATTTGCTGACCGGCAGTATCTCGACCTTTAACTACCAAAGCATTATAAATATTAGGCATCTTGCCCCGGGGGAAAACAACATCCAGTACTGGGCCAATAATTTGAGTGATACGGCCTAGGTTTTTTTCTTCAAGTGTGGAAACCGTAGAACCAGAAGGATTCGGATTGATTTTCATAATATAATAAAGTAAAATATGTCGAAATTCTTTTGATTGAGAGACTATGGTACATAGTACCAAATTGCAAATAAATTTCTGGTACTGGTAGCAGCTTGATTAATTAATTCAATACGAACTAAATAGGAATTAGTACTCGATTTAGTTGGTACCACCCAACCGAATAAAATTCAATCGTTTACTCATAAAATTTAAATGAGTAAATTTTCAAGTTCAATCTATTCTTTTTTCAAAAGATCAAGTAGATGAATGTGAGTAAGTGAAGTGTGTTTCATTTCTCTATTATTATATTATACAAAATACCATCTATACTCGATTAGATGAAATCTATGAAATTATAACTCGTGATTCATTATTACGATCTCATTGACTGTTGTTCCTTATTTTCTTTTCTATATAGATAACTATATATCTATATATAGTTTAGTTAGTGTCTATTTTTGTTTTATTCCCCTTCTCTTTCATGGATGAATTATCCCTATTTTCACATCTAGGATTTACATATACAACACATATCACTGTCAAGGGGGAATTTTTCTTAGTATTTTTTTTTAGATTCAAAATGGAAAGTGCCCAAATTCAATTATAAACTTGAAAAACAAAGATTGGGTTGCGCCATATATATCAAAGAGTATACAATAATGATGTATTTGGTGAATCAAATGCATGGTCTAATAAGAAACTTAATTCATTTATAATATTAGTTGAATATTTTTTGAAAGATTTTTGTCAAAGTTTTCATTCACGCCTAATCTATATCGAGTAGACCTTGTTGTTGTAAGAATTCTTAATTCATGAGTTGTAGGGAGGGACTTATGTCACCACAAACAGAAACTAAAGCAAGTGTTGGATTTAAAGCTGGTGTTAAAGATTACAGATTGACTTATTATACTCCTGATTACGAAACCAAAGATACTGATATCTTAGCAGCATTCCGAGTAACTCCTCAACCCGGAGTTCCCGCTGAAGAAGCAGGGGCTGCGGTAGCCGCCGAA